TGAATCATTATCGAAAGGAAGTGATAAAGAATTTCTTTCTTCCTTGTTGATGTAAAATCATGATGTATTCTATTTAATAGAAAATTCTTACAATGAATACAACGAAAGAGATTATCATATTGCCACAATTTAAGTAGATTGAGATCTATTAATTTCCCTTTCATGGTTGTAGAGACAATTTTTTGTTAGAATCGCTCCTTTTTTACTTTTTAATTTTAAGGAATTGCTTAATCGTCCAGAAACAAATATGAGTAGTAGATCCTATTCGATGAAAGAAATCAAAGAACGAATAAAATAATTCGGATTAATAGTTGTAATGAATTCTTGGAAAGAATCAGGCTTTATTTTAACATATGGAAAGAAGAAATGGAAAAATTGTATTCCATAATAATGGAATTCAGAAAAAATATTTTATTTGTGAATTAAGTTACACAAACAAGTTCGTATTATTAGTTTTCGCTCAACCCATGGGTTGGTAGGAATCGCGATCAGTTTCACCCGCCACTTTATCTTTGTTCATGCCGTCTATAATGGTCTATAATGATAGATGAATCAAAAACTTTCAATTGGTATTTTTGTATATCCTCCTATTTTACAAAAATTAATTAGGTAAATGCTTTCGAAACATACGCAAAAAAATACTCTATTTAATATAGATCCTTCATGCTTACTATAACCAGTTATTTCGGTTTTCTACTAGTGGCTTTAACTATAACTTCAGCTCTATTTATTGGTTTGAGCAAGATACGACTTATTTAAAATTTATAGTTGAAAGAAAAAATTCAGAAAGGAAATCCTTCTGCGAAATATAGGTACTTACCACATCAATTGTCAATTCTTGGTTATTGAGATTCACGTCAATTCGGATTAATATTTAGGTATATATATTTATTACCTCTTTTTCTTCTTTTCAAAAAATTCAAATGATTGAAGTTTTTCTATTTGGAATCGTGTTAGGTCTAATTCCTATTACTTTGGCTGGATTATTCGTAACTGCATATTTACAATATAGGCGTGGTGATCAGTTGGACCTTTGATTAATTAACATTTCTTTTTTTGATTGGCCTCCTCCTTTCTTGAATCTCCAGGAGGTCAAATTCGAATTGCTGTGGAAGTGACTGAACCCCTTTCAGTCTAATTCGATCTACGAAGAAAAAGTCACGCTCTGTAGGATTTGAACCTACGACATCGGGTTTTGGAGACCCACGTTCTACCGAGCTGAACTAAGAGCGCTTTTTTATTTCTTATTAGAATGGATAATACTCTAAAGGTAAAGAAAAGGATTCTTTTTCTAACCCTTATCCATTTTGAATGCATATATTTTATAGTTTCATAAAAAGAAAATGAACGAGTCCGTCCAATTTGAATCGATCTCAATTGATTCCTCGTTACTGCTCAACTGAGCAGTAATAGGTAGGGATGACAGGATTTGAACCCGTGACATTTTGTACCCAAAACAAACGCGCTACCAAACTGCGCCACATCCCTTGAATTGTTATACAATGTCATTGTAGAGAATTCCTGTCTTGTTTTCCACATCCCTATTTCTCCATTCCGAAGCGCACTTTTTCTGGCCATTTCGTCTTTTTGGTCTCATTTAACATATAATAATAAGAAAAAAAAATCTTATGGATCATTGTACATTTCAATTGAAATTAACTTCACTTTGAATTAGGGATTCTGTGTACAACTCTAAGTAGACCTTAACTACAAATGCATCTGATTATATATGCATTATCTTTATGTATTACAATAAATAAAAAGGAGGTTTTTCAATGCGAGATCTAAAAACATATCTCTCCGTGGCCCCAGTACTAAGTACGCTATGGTTCGGGGCTTTAGCAGGTCTATTGATAGAGATTAATCGTTTTTTCCCGGATGCGTTGACATTCCCCTTTTTTTCATTCTAGTTATTACAGCGGAAAGAATGACGAAGATTAGATATAGAATGAAATATCGGTGACTATACCCCTCCCCCTTTTCTCTTTTTTCCCTTTTCTTTTATTTTTCTTAAAAAAAAATAAGGGACGAAAGAGAAAGAATAAAGTGGATTTAACGTCGGCGAGACTTGGGTTTCAAGTTCAAATTAAATGAATAAATGGAGGCATGGGAGTAGAGTCGAAAATGCGGGTCAAGGGCAAGAATACAAGAGCTTTAACTGAAATACCTTACTTCAGGTTGAAATAGAATTTCTAAATCATTGTCTTACTTATACTATGGCTTTGCTTTGATTTATTATTACTTTATCTTTCTTGATTTTGATCTTTTAGAATTGGATTTCAAGTTCGTAACTTCTATTTGTTATTTTTTCCTTGCTTTCTTTTTCTTAGTTTCGAATCAAAATCAAATAGAAATAGAAGAGTTGAGTAAATTAAAAATTCAAATTCAAAGGAGGTTCATGGCCAAGAGGAAAGACGCGCGAGTAACAGTGATTTTGGAATGTAACAGTTGTATCCGAAACGGTGTTAAAAAGGTATCAACGGGCATTTCCAGATATATT